AGCATTATCCATTAAAAATGAATTTTCTAGCATTTGACTCCGCACCGCTAAAGGATTTAGTCGTACACTCGAAAGATAGCCTAGAAAATCAAGTGAATGATTAGATAATTGGTTTATAGAGACCCTTCCGGGTTGAGACCACACATAAAACTGACATTGCCAGAAATTGATAAGGTAATATTTCCATTTATTCATCCGAAGAGACGTCCTTTTTGAAGCCAAAATTGACTTTCCCTGATACCTAACATAATGCATGAAAGGATCCTTGAACAACCATAGGATGGCCTGAAAATCATTAGCAAAAACTTCTATAAGATGCTTTATTTTTCCATAGAAAAATATTCGCTCAAGAAAGGCCCCAGAAGACGTTGATCGTAAATGAGAGGTTTTGTTACGGAGAAAAAGGAAGGTGGATTCATATTCATATACATGAGAATTATATAGGAACAAGAATAATCGTGGATTCCTTTTTGAAAAACTAGAAATGGATTTGTTTAGAGTAAAGAGAAAGAATCGTAATAAATGCAAAGAAGAGGCATCTTTTACCCGATAGCGAAGGCTTTGAACCACGATTTCCAGATGGATAGGGTAGGGTATTAGTATATTTGATACAAAATTTAAATGTAAAAATTTGTCCTCTAAAAAAGGAAATATTGAATGAATTGATCGTAAATTATTAGATTTTAATATTTTTTTTTTCTCTTCTAGGGAATCTACGAATCGTGGGGAAAATGGAATTTCCACTATGATTACAAACCCTTCTGATATCGTTTGAGAATACAAATTGTTGTTGTGCTTCCAAAACGGATTTTGATTCGAATCATTATCGAAAATAAGAAAATGATTCTGTTGATGCATTCGAGTAATTAAACGTTTCACAATTAGTGAACTATATTTATTGTCATGATCCGTATTTTCTAACAAAATTGACCTATTTAAACCCTGCTCATGAGCAAGTGCATAAATATACTCTTGAAAAATAAGTGGATATAGGAAATCATGTCGCCAAGATTTATCTAGTTCTAAATATCCTTGAGATTTTTCCATTTGCAATACGATTTGAACCAAAAATCAGGGATTTCTCGGGTCATCAAATGATACATAGTGCGATACAGTCAAAACAAGGTATTCGAGTAAGAAAAATGAATAAATACCTCGGAAACAGGTAAACTCATGAACAGAATCCTTATCCGCTTCTTTCCATATAATAAAATAGGTTTGTATTCATTATAGGATAACAAGAGGCTTAGAAATCCTTTATTTTTGAAACCCAATCGCTCTTTTGATTTTGAAAAAAAAAAAGATCTTTCTTTATCAATATACTGTTTCTTCTACACATTTATCTCCAACCCGTAGTGGAGAATAGCTAATAGTTAGGATTCATTAAAAAAAAAAGAGATAATCTACTCATGGGAAAAACCTTTCCCGCATTAGGCACTAATCTATTTTTAACATCTAATTAGATCGGGTAATCATTCAAATTAAGAACAGAAGCTCGTTTCTTCTTATTTCCCTATAATTGGAGCCGCAGGGCTCTATCCATTTATTCACTCAACCCAATTTCGAATTCGTTTTGTTCCGCTCCAAAAGCTTTGTGCCGATCCCGTATTCTCAGAATTCTCCATTGATACGACATGCTATTTTTTCCACCCATTCTCTTTCCAGGATCAGTCGCGGTCTTTCAAACTCTACCGATGGTATGGACGAATACATTACTTCATCCAAATGTGTAAAAGATCCTAGTCGCACTTAAAAGCCGAGTACTCTACCATTGAGTTAGCAACCCGAAAAAAATGAAAAAAAAAACTTGAGCTGTGTAGATACAGTCGAAATCAAAATAAATAGAGGGATTGAATTACATGACACAACCAAAACATTGAACTAACAAGAAACAAAAAACCAAACCCGCAGGGTAGAGGTAAATAAATTCATTTATACACGATCAAATTATATTTGTTCGATACGGTGTTGTCAATATAAATGTTTAGAAAAGAAGACAATGGAGAAAATAGAAAGAAATAATGAAATATATATAATTAATAAAATATATATAATTTAAAGGGACTTGTGTTGAATTGGCACTACATAGATACAAAAACAACAGGAGTATAGATGAGGGAATAAAATAAGGAAAAGAGGAAAAAATATCGAGTTTATTCAATATCTCTCAAAATCAATCAATATAAGCTGAATAAACAAACTTGATCCCTTGCTTATTATTTGTTAATAGTAATAGAGAATAGGGTTCTAACAAAAACCACTCGAAAATACTATCCGAATTTTCTATTTTTAAATCCAATTTTATCATTTATTCCCATTCACTTGATTTTTTTCGATTTATATCAAAAAATCAATAAGATAAAATAGATTTTTGCCGTTCTATTCTAGAACGCGGGATTTTATATCTATAATCTTATAATAATAAAATTAAGCGGTATGAATAAACAAGAGGGGGGGGGGGGTAGAGAAAAAAATTATATAAAGCTATATACAAGACATCCCTACACTCTTTTTTTTATTGTTCATTAATTGTATTTCGTTTAATTAAGGCAAAATTATGTAAAACCCCTGCCTTCTTTAAAATATCATGAACAGTTCCTGTAGGTTGAGCACCCTTTTCAAGGAAATATAGAATAGCAGGAACATTTAAATAAGTTTGATTCTTTATCGGATCATAAAAACCCATTTTACGAAGATCTCTTCCCTCTCTTCGGGATCGAACATCAATTGCAACGATTTGATAGGCGGCTCATCGGGATAGATGTAGATGAACAACCCCCCCTAGAAACGTATAAGAAGTTTTCTCTTCGTACGGCTCGAGAAAAATGATTTATGTCTATATAGAACATAAAATCATCAAATCAATTAGACTTTAATTTCCATTTTTTCGGGAAAAAAGAAAAATCATTCGTACTCATAACTCAAGTTGGATAACTCTCAAATAGCTCAAAGAAAATCCTCGGGCATTTCATTTATTGAGTGGTCTCGAACTCCTTTTTTGTCTCGTTTAGAATCTATTTTGATTGTTGATTTTTCATTCTGATCTAATTGTTGAGACAATTCCAAAGGGTATTTCCTTGTTCCAGGATCCTTTCTTTATCTTTACTTTGAATCATTGGGTTTAGACATTACTTCGGGAATCCTTAATCTTTTCAAAATGGTAGCAACATACCCTTTTTGTGATTTCTTTTTTTCTATGAAAGAATCCTAGAATAGAGCGATTAATTCCTGTGCGCTACACTTTTGATCAAAAGAATTTTACTTTAACCAACTCCAACAAAACAAACTTTACGTTATGAATTGGAGTCTTTTGATTTCTATATTGAAGATATACTTTACGAAGTTGTTCCAACTTATTGATTGGCACTAACCCTAGATCCTTGCCCCTGATAAATTAATCAATAGTTTTTACTCGAGCTCCATGATGTACTATTTATATTACAACCCAACCAATAGGGGGTGAAACAGAAAAACAGAACAAAGGATGTCGAGTCAAGAGCACCTTTATTACTATATAAAATGGTGGATGAAAGAATCCACAGCCAATTATGTCCTTCAAGTCGCACGTTGCTTTCTACCACATCGTTTCAAACGAAGTTTTACCATAACATTCCTCGAATTTGGAATCAGTATGTAATTGATTCAATTATAGAATCATGAATAGTCATTGGTTCAGTCAATACATAGTAATTTATAATTCATATATAGATGTATTTTTCTTTTTCTGAAGAAGTATCAACAAGAATTGAACTAAAATCTCATATTTTTTTAGTATATGAATCCACAACTTTTTTGAATAACACGGGAAAATGGACTTTTTTTGAATCTGAATCTTTGAGTGACTCACCCAACAGGATAGATTCACCAACCTCACACTTCGTCAAGTACCGAAAACTTATAAATAAGAAATCATTAAAAATATGGAATTGAAAAAAAAAAAAATTCTTACGTCGCCATCATTATTTGAATAATATTTTACAGTAAGTATCGCATTTGATCATCATATTATAGCCAAAGACAGAATGCTTAAAAAAGAGGGGGTTCAAGTAAACTATATGGTATGTAAGAAAGAGAAGATTTAGGTCCTTATTCTTTCAATTGAAAAATCCTATTCAAAGGATAAGATAAGCATTTAGTCTACGTATTTTATTTATGATTCGACTATTTTTCTATAAAATAATGAAAAAAAAAAAAATTCTTACGTCGCCATCATTATTTGAATAATATTTTACAGTAAGTATCGCATTTGATCATCATATTATAGCCAAAGACAGAATGCTTAAAAAAGAGGGGGTTCAAGTAAACTACATTTGTTACATATGTAATTTACTTGATCTGAGATTCGGATAGATACAGATAATAAAATTTATACCCTCCATTACTTATCCCCCAATTCTATAATAAATCAAAAAAGAATCCTCCTTTACGGGATGCTAGGCGAGGTAGTCTCGGCATAAAGACAAAGAGCTTCAGATTACTTATGTCGCTGTTCCTTTTTTTTATCCTAACTTAATACCATTGGATTGAATTTTAATTCAATTAGTATCAAGAAACCCCTGAATTAATAATTGGGCTAATTTAGGAAATAGAAAAGGGAAATTTGGGAATATGGGGGGTTTTCTTTCGTATTTTGATTTAGAATACATCATTGAAAATTCAAATAGATCTATTATGGTTTTTCTATTTTCTAAGTAATTAACTTACTTGAATATGAAGTGAGGGAGGGGTATAATCATATGCGGAAAAGCCCGTCCGGATTCCATTTGTAAAAAGATATGATTCAGAATTACAAAATGAGAAAAAATAATACTCTATCCAATATTACACTCATAAACAGAAGATTATTCAAAAAAGCAATCTGCATTTCGATATAATTTCTAATTAGAATGCGTATACTCTGGGACGGAAGGATTCGAACCTCCGAATAGCGGGACCAAAACCCGTTGCCTTACCACTTGGCTACGCCCCATTTCAACTTCTATTCTGTATTAATAAACACTAATATTGGTCTTGGTTGTTCGTCAATTCTAGTCCAAATATCAATCGAATAGATTCGATTTTTAATAGGATTTTGAGATGTGTATAAATTATAGAATGAAATTGAATTTATTGATCATTACATATAATTTCATTAAGATAGTATATTGTATGAAAGTATGATTTGATTTCTTTTATTCTCTTTTGAGAATTGAAAGATTTTTGGTTGGGTGGGTTTAAAGAATAAAGAAGGATTTTTTTGTCTACTTTACTTTTTTCATTTTTCCCTTATATCAATAACTCAATCAAAATGCAATTATCTCCAAGAACAAAACCCTTGTTATGCTTAATATTCTTAGTTTGATCAGTATCTGTCTTAACTCCGCCCCTTATTCGAGTAGTTTTTTCTTCGCTAAATTACCCGAGGCCTACGCCTTTTTAAATCCAATTGTAGATGTTATGCCAGTCATACCCCTGTTCTTTTTTCTCTTAGCCTTTGTTTGGCAAGCTGCTGTAAGTTTTCGATGAGATCGTTACTATAATACTGTCCTAGAAAAATTCATGATTTTTCTCAAAAAAAAAGCTAACAATTAATAAAATCAGATAAGCCTTACGGTATGAATCCTCGAGTCAAATATGAAAATTCGTGGATAGCCACGATAAATCTGGATCGGCTCGTTCTGACTCTTTTCTAGCGCAAGACCCTATATGGTTTCCCCCACAATTATATAAGAAAATTTTGGTAATGAAAGACTTTATATTACAAATACAAATGCATTTCTGAATTTTTTTTTCTTTCTAGAAACCACTTCATTTTCACTATCTTGGTGTCAAAATAGAAGATGTGGTATAAAATAAAAACGGAGAATCTATTCTCTTTTTCCCAAAAAATGATCTTGGAGATTGTGTAATGCTTACTCTCAAACTCTTCGTTTACACAGTAGTGATATTCTTTGTTTCTCTCTTCATCTTCGGATTCCTATCGAACGATCCAGGACGTAATCCTGGACGTGAAGACTAAAAAAATAGAAAAAGGGTTTCCTTGTTTGATTTTGAAATTTTCTTAGGATTTTATCTATTCCACACCTTTAACTAGGAAAAAATCACAAGAGTTTGATAAATGCGAAAGATAAATAAAATATCAAATCAAGTCATCAACGGAAGCGGAAAGAGAGGGATTCGAACCCTCGGTACGAATAATTCGTACAACGGATTAGCAATCCGACGCTTTAGTCCACTCAGCCATCTCTCCCAATTGAAAAAGCTATATTACATTACACATAAAGTAAGGATTAAAAAAAGGTATTTCTTTAGATCTTCTCTCTTTATTATATAGATATATAAAACTTTTATCAGCAATATCAAATAAGGACTCGAAAGAAAAAGAAATATTTCCAATATAAAAAGAAAGAATACTTCTTTGATTTCGTCCGAAAGGGCCGTTTTTATTCTCACGGCCTGGCCGGGTCAGTACCTAGCCGGGCCTTTTTGTTTTGTTTCAATGAATCATAATCATAGATAAAATGATTTGAAACAAAAATTCTTGTTATTGAAGCAACAACACCCAAAAGTAAGGGCTGTTTTATTTCCATTCTGGAATCAAAGTCTTATTTCTTATTTTATTATTTACTTTAATTTGAATACTAGATTTGAATAAAAATTATGGCTATGGATTCTTTTTTATGTTATAACTTAAGTGATTTTGTTGAGCCGTATTTATTTGCCAAAACTCCTCCATCAACAGACAAGATCGAACTTGTTATTTAAATGAGCCCCTCTTAATCTCGTTAAGTTCCCTGACGAAACACCTAATTCTCATGATTATTTCTTGATTATGCTTTTTTGCTTTGTTCGACAAAAGGTCTATTTATATACAATAATCGCATTATAGCGGGTATAGTTTAGTGGTAAAAGTGTGATTCGTTTTATTCATCCCTTATTATAGTTAAGGGGTCCTTCGGTTTGATTCCTATTCCGATGAAAAACTTTATTTCTTAAAAGGATTAAATCCTTTACCTCTCAACGACAGATTCGAGGAAAAATATACATTCTCGTGATTTTTATCCAAGAGTCCATTATGAGTTGAAAAATCGGATTATGAAATTACGAAACATAATTTTTTAAAAATTGGATCAATACTTCCAGTTGAATGAGTATAAGTAAGGAATCTATGGATGAAGATAGAAAGGTGAATTTTTTTCTAATCGTAACTAAATCTTCAATTTTTGATTTATAAAAGAGAGATTGAAACAAAATAGCTATTAAATGATGGCTTTGGTTTACTAGAGACATCAACATATTCATATTCTATTTTATATTGTTTTAGCTCGGTAGAAAGAAAATGCTTTTCCTTAGGATTCTCTCAAATAGAAATAGAGAACGAAGTAACTAGAAAGATTGTTATAATCCTCTTCCCTTTCTAGAGGGATCATCTAGAAAGCAAGTTGTTTTGAATGCATTCAGACAGAAAAGCTGATATAGATGTTATGGGACAAATTTTTTCATTCACGTTTTGGAATTTAT